TATAAAACCTACTTTAATAGGCCCTCTTATTACTTAATATTAATATAATTCAAACTAATTTTTCTTTCGCCAAAACGAAATACCACTTAAATAGTACATTTAATACTTCTAGGGGCACCTTCCAGTACCCCTACTATGTTACGACTTATCTCACCAAATAATGAAAGCGACGGGCGATATGTACATAATTTAGAGCTACTATCTCACAGGCTTATTAAACCCCTAATACTATCAAATCCCCCTTCCTAAGTCAAACTTACTAACCCATTTCGTTTAGATAAATTCCATTGTAACCCATTTAAACTTATTTATAAGCTGCACCTTGATCTAATTTTTTTAACTAATTAATTTTAATAATTTACCCTCTAAAAATTATCTAATAATGATGGTATACAAACTAATTAATAATAAGTAAGATATTACGTGGTGTATCAATTATTTAAACAGGTTCCTCTGACAAGACTAAATTACCGCCAAATTCTTTAAGTTTCAAATTATACTTACTAATAATCCAATATTATTCAATTAAATTTTAATATAATAGGGTATCTAATCCTAGTTTATCCTTAAAACTTTTTAGCTTCCTTAAAATATCTTTAATTTACAAATTATCATAATAATTTCACCTACCGACAAATATAAACCACTATAATACATACAAATAACTTAATATTACACCTCTCTATTTAACCCTAAAGTATAACCGCGAATGCTGGCACAAATATTCATCGGGCTTAATTATTGTTTACTAACTCATACTTGCATACATAATTTAAGTCTTTCCACTGGGCCTATAAATAATTATGATATAAATTATATTTATTTTAAATATTAATATAAAATTAATTTTAATTACCCATTAATAAATAATTTCCATGTGATTTTAACTATAAAATAAAGAATTAAACCAGAATCAAATATTAATTAAATGTATAACAAATAGAATAAATCAATAAGAAAAAAAATAAATAATAATATGAATTATAATAAAAAGAAAATACCTACTCACTAATCCTACTTATTTTAACACATTATTATATTACACCTTCCCCCATCCTGATTCTATATAGTATATTAATCAATAAGTTCATTGAAAAAGTCAATATAATTAATGCAATAAATAAATGTGTATCTTTAACTTCAAAATATCTAATTAAATCTCTCATAAACCCCCTAGCTCCAGGTTCATGCCCATACGTTATATCGTGGCTTTAAATGAAAAAGATAAATTAAAGATACTCAGGAAGAATTCCAATATCAGCTGCTTCACTTTCTCTAAGGGAAAGAGCAGCTGCATATTGAAATTCTTCCTGATGTTGAATAAACTTTAATTTTTAAACTAAAATTACTATAAATTAAATATTTTCCACAAAAAAAGATAATAGTGATGAGTTAAATTATACTATTTATAATTAATATAAATACGTATCTTTACCACTAACCAATTATAATGACTTATAATTAAAGTACTACTCCTATAGTTGATAACTTCTTATACTTTTGATCTTCATTTTTCTTAAATAAATGTAATCGTTTATCAATTATAATTAAAATGGTAGAGTATTAATAAAGTATATGAGAGGAATACATATATTTATATATATTATATAGTCATATATATGTATATATATATATATGTATATATATAGATGTCACATTTTAATTTTTTTTCACTCCTATAGGTAATTTAGCTTATTTTTAATCATAAGCTTTAATTTTTTCCTAAAATTTCTTAATAATATATCTCCTATTAAATTAATTTTTATACACTTTTAATAATCTTTAATAATTCTAAATATAGTGCCTGAAAATAAAAGGGTAGCTTTGATAGAGCTAATAATGTGTTTCGCACCTATATTATCCCTATAATTTAACTAACTTAAAAGATAAGCTAACTCTAAGCTAATAGGTTCATACCCTGTCAATGAAAGTTTATTCTATTCTCTTTTTAATGGGGTTTCCACCTTCTTCTTTTTATTTCTTTATTAGTCTCCTCATAGGAATTTTTATTTCTATTTCTTCTTCTTCTTGATTTGGCGCATGAACGGGATTAGAATTAAATATAATATCATTTATCCCTCTTATTACAATTCAAATAAATTCTTATTTATCGGAGAGTGCTTTAAAATATTTCCTTATTCAAGCTCTGGGATCAACCTTCTTTATTATATCAAGATGTATATTCCTTTCTTTTACCCAAGTAAGATCTTCCTTGCTCCTAGTTTCTTTACTCCTAAAACTAGGTAGAGCTCCCTTCCATTTCTGATTTCCTCAGGTAATAAGAGGGCTAACTTGGCTTCAAGTAATAATTTTAATAACACTACAAAAAATTGCCCCAATATTCCTCATTTCCTATATTTCATCAACTTTCTCAAACCTAAATAAAATTATTTACTTATCTACAATTCTCTCAGCCATTATAGGGGCTTTAGGGGGATTGAATATAATAAATCTACGAAAAATAATAGCTTTTTCATCTATTAATCACATATCTTGGATATTAATTAGAGTTGTAATTAGAGATTCACTTTGAGTTATCTATTTCATTTTTTATTCTATCATTTCTTCTTCCATTGTAATCTTATTTAATATATTCCAAACATTTACCCTTTCCGATTTCATAAAATCCTCTCAAATTAGAATACCTATTCATAGCTTATTAATATCATTAAATTTCCTCTCATTAGGGGGTCTGCCTCCTTTTACGGGATTTATTCCTAAATGAATACTAACTCAACTTTTAATTAATAACAACCTACTTGTTCCTTTAATTTTTTTACTTTCCTCAGCCCTTATTACCCTATATTTTTATATTCGTATTTCTATTTTTTTATTTTTTTTTACCAAACCTTCCTCAGCCACTAACATAAAATTAAATATACCTTTATATTTCCTACCAGGGTCTCTCTTATTTTTTAATTTTTTAATGCTTTTTTTACCACTTATTTTTATTTTTATTTAAGATTTTAAGTTAAATAAAAACTAAAAGCCTTCAAAGCTTAAAATAAACTTTTTTTTAAATCTTAAGCCTTAATGTCCTTACATATCTTTAGATTTGCAATCTAATATATTCATTATACTATAAAGCCTAATAAAGAAGTCTCACTTATATCTGAATTTACAATTCAGCGCTTTTCATCAGCCACTTTATTTTTTATGCAACGATGATTATTTTCTACAAATCATAAAGACATTGGTACATTATATTTTATTTTAGGGGCTTGAGCGGGGATAGTTGGTACCTCTCTCAGTTTAATTATTCGAGCTGAATTAAGTCAACCAGGAAGCCTTATTGGTAACGATCAAATTTATAATGTCGTAGTAACTGCGCATGCTTTTGTAATAATTTTTTTTATAGTTATACCTATTATAATTGGGGGATTTGGGAACTGGCTACTCCCTCTTATATTAGGTGCCCCAGATATAGCCTTCCCCCGAATAAATAATATGAGATTTTGATTATTACCTCCCTCACTAACCTTACTCTTAATAAGAGGTATGGTAGAAAGGGGTATTGGCACAGGGTGAACTGTATATCCTCCCTTAGCAGCTGCTATTGCCCATGCAGGGGCTTCTGTAGATATGGGTATTTTTTCACTTCACCTAGCCGGAGTATCTTCAATTTTAGGTGCTGTTAATTTTATAACCACAGTTATTAACATACGATCCTACGGGATATCTATAGACCAAATACCTTTGTTTGTATGGTCTATTTTTATTACAGTAATCCTACTCCTCCTTTCTTTGCCTGTCCTAGCTGGGGCAATTACTATATTACTAACTGACCGTAACTTAAACACCTCCTTTTTTGATCCAGCTGGGGGCGGAGATCCTATCCTATATCAACATTTATTTTGGTTTTTCGGTCACCCAGAAGTTTATATTTTAATTTTGCCTGCCTTTGGAATAGTATCTCATATTGTTAGACAAGAATCGGGTAAAAAAGAATCATTCGGTACCTTAGGTATAATTTATGCTATAGCCGCTATTGGTATCCTGGGTTTCGTAGTATGAGCACACCACATATTTACCGTAGGAATAGATGTGGACACCCGAGCGTACTTTACCTCTGCTACAATAATTATTGCAGTGCCAACCGGAATTAAAATCTTCAGGTGATTAAGAACCCTACATGGTAGGCAGCTTAATTTTAGCCCCTCATTGCTTTGGGCCCTTGGATTTATTTNTTTATTTACTATTGGGGGCCTAACAGGAATTGTCCTAGCCAACTCCTCAATTGATATTATCCTCCATGACACATATTATGTAGTAGCCCATTTCCATTATGTACTTTCAATAGGAGCGGTATTTGGTATTTTTGGGGGCATCGCTCATTGATATTCATTATTCACGGGGTTATCTCTCAATTTTAAATGATTAAAAATTCATTTTTTGGTTATGTTTATTGGAGTGAATTTAACTTTCTTCCCCCAACATTTCCTAGGATTAAATGGGATACCTCGCCGGTATTCTGATTACCCAGATGCTTATTCAACATGAAATATTATCTCCTCTATAGGCTCTATAATTTCATTTATTGCTGCCCTAAGATTCATAATTATTATTTGAGAATCTATAGCCTCAAGACGCCCTATTATATTTCCTCCCTTCCTTCCGTCTTCATTAGAATGGGAACACAATTACCCTCCCGCAGACCACTCTTATATAGAAACCCCATTAATTACTAACTTCTAAAATGACAGAAAGATGTGTAGGACTTAAGCCCCTAAAAGGAAGATCTTCTTCTTTTAGAACCAATTTAACTAATGGCAACCTGATCGTACATAGGATTTCAAGATAGGGCTTCCCCCCTAATAGAACAATTAATCTTTTTTCATGACCACATTATATTAATTCTCATTCTTATTATTACCTTCGTAGGGTATTTCCTTTCTACTCTTTTTTTTAATAAATATATTAATCGATATATATTAGAAAATCAAAATATTGAAATAATTTGAACTGTAATCCCAGCAATTATTTTAATTTTTATTGCGCTCCCTTCACTTCGCCTGCTTTATTTATTAGATGAAGTAAATTACCCGTCTATTACTTTAAAAACCATTGGTCACCAATGGTATTGGAGATACGAATACTCAGACTTTTTACAATTAGAATTTGACTCCTATATGCAGCCCCTTGATCAAACTAACTTATCAAAGTTTCGCCTATTAGACGTAGACAATCGCACTATTCTCCCTATACACACCCAAATCCGAATCCTTATTACCGCCGCAGATGTGATCCACTCATGGACAATTCCCTCTCTAGGGGTAAAAGCTGATGCCGTCCCCGGGCGATTAAATCAAGTTAGATTTTTAATTACCCGACCAGGCCTATTCTTAGGACAATGTTCAGAGATTTGTGGCGCAAATCACAGTTTTATACCTATTATAATTGAAAGAATTTCAATCACCTCGTTTTTAAATTGGATTTCTTCCTCAACTTAACACTTCACCCGATGACTGAAAATAAGTATAGGTCTTTTAAACCTATTATAGTAGAGCTTACTTCTGGTGGCAGAAGTTAGTTAAACTTATAACTTATATTTGTCATATATAAATCGCCTTAAAGGTACTTTTGGGTGCCGCAAATATCTCCTTTATTCTGATTAAGCTTATTTGTATTATTTTTATTTACTACAGGATTATTCTTGTTATTTAATTATTTTTTAAAGCCCTATAAACTATTTACTAAGCCTTCCCTCTACTATGTACCCCTTAAACCCTCTTGAAAATTATAGCTAACTTATTCTCAGTTTTCGAGCCCTCTTCAAGAATTTTTAGAGCCCCAATAAATTGGCTTTCAACTTTTTTAGGACTAGTATTCATGCCTTTTATTTATTGGGCCTCTCCCTCTCGGTGATCTTTATTATGAAGTAATATCATCCAAACTCTTCATAAAGAATTTAAAGCCCTACTCAATCCCTCTCACGTAGGGGCCTCAACCTTATTTGTGGGATTATTTAGATTAATTATTTTTAATAATTTTTTAGGTCTTTTGCCCTATGTATTTACAAGATCTAGTCACTTAGTTATAACTCTCTCTTTATCCTTACCCCTCTGAATAACTCTTATATTATTTGGGTGACTTAACTGTACAGCCCATATATTTGCACATTTAGTGCCCCAAGGGACACCGTTCTTTTTAATACCATTTATAGTTTTAATTGAGACAATTAGAAATCTAATTCGCCCTGGTACTTTAGCTGTTCGATTAGCAGCTAACATAATCGCTGGTCATCTCCTCTTAACTTTACTAGGTAACACTGGACCTTCTCTTTCCTTATCAATCTTGTTTATTTTAGTCTTCTCTCAAATCTTACTTTTAATTCTAGAATCTGCGGTGGCAATTATCCAATCTTATGTCTTTGCTGTACTTAGGACTCTTTATACAAGAGAGATTAATTAATGTCACCACTACACAATCACCACCCATATCACCTAGTTGACTTAAGGCCTTGGCCTTTAACAGGATCTATTAGGGCTATAATACTAACAACAGGATTAGTGAAGTGATTTCACCAATATAACATAAACCTACTAATCCTCAGGTTTATTGGAATAGTACTAACTATGGTTCAGTGATGACGGGATGTTGTACGTGAGGGAACCTTTCAAGGTTCACACACATCAATAGTTATAGTTGGACTCCGCTGAGGTATAATTTTATTTATTTTATCTGAAGTTCTATTTTTTTTCTCCTTTTTTTGAGCTTTCTTTCATAGAAGACTCTCCCCTACTGTAGAAATTGGCCTTTATTGGCCCCCTTTAGGTATCCAACCTTTTAATCCCTTTCAAATTCCCCTTCTTAATACCACAATTCTTCTCTCATCTGGAGCAACAGTTACATGGGCCCACCATGCTATCATAGAAGGTAACTATACCCAAGCTACCCAAAGACTAGGGATAACAATTATTTTAGGGGTCTACTTCACTTCCCTCCAGGCTTTTGAATACATAGAAGCAGCATTTTCTATCGCCGACTCAGTATTTGGTTCTACCTTTTTTGTTGCAACAGGTTTCCATGGTCTCCATGTTATCATTGGCACTACTTTTTTGTTTGTTTGCTTCTCTCGTCTTTTAAATTACCATTTTTCCCCTAACCACCATTTAGGATTCGAGGCATCTGCCTGATATTGACATTTTGTTGATGTAGTGTGACTATTCCTTTATGTATTTATTTATTGGTGAGGTGGTTAATTTTTTCTTAGTATATAAGTACATTTGGCTTCCAATCAAAAAGACTAACTTTAGAGAAAAAAATCTGACTTATACTTCTAATATCCCTACTTACATTATTCATCTCCACTCTTATTATAATTTTAGCCTCTTTATTGGCCAAAAAAACTATCTCTGACCGGGAAAAAAATTCCCCTTATGAGTGTGGATTTGACCCTAAGGGGTCCAGTCGCTTACCTTTTTCCCTTCGATTCTTTTTAATTGCTGTGATTTTTTTAATTTTTGATGTAGAAATTACCTTACTTCTTCCTATTGCCTCAGTGATAAACTTATCTAACCCATTTCCCTGATTATTAACAATTTTTTTTTTTCTTATTATGCTCTTAGTTGGCTTATATTATGAGTGGTACCAAGGGGCTTTAGAGTGATCTAAGTAAGAAACTATAGTCAATACAATAATGACATATAATTTGCACTTATAAGGAGTTTTATACTAGTTTCGTAAATTAGAAAGCGAAATATTTGCATTCAGTTTCGACCTGAATTTTGGCCTAAGCCTCTGATTTTGATAGAGGCCAAAAAGAGGCATATCATTGTTAATGATACAATTGAAATTTCTTTCCTATCAATATTAGAATATTATTTGAGTTATAAGAAGCTTCTAACTTCTTAAAAAGCGGTTAAATTCCGTTTATATTCTAGTTTTTATAGTGTAATACAACATATTACTTTTTCATAGTAAAGCTGAGAAATTAAAATATCTAAAAATATTTATTATATATTAAATTCAGAATATTATACTAATCTCTTTGACACCACAAATCAACATTTTTAACTAAACTACCTGAATTACCTATAGATAATTATCTCTTCTGTAACTTCAACACAATATTCTTTATAAATTATATAAGCAAATACCCATAAATATCACTACTAGTACTCCTAAAATAAACACTTTTATAAAAACTTTAATCTTATTAATTTGAAACCTATTTAAAATTATAAACAATTGAGATAACTTTAAATATAATCCTTGGGGCCCAAACTTCTCAAGTCAACCCTTATCACCAATTTTTTCTATTAACCCCCCTATATTTATTATAACATAGCTATTTTTCATAGTCCTTAAAAAGGGCATAAATCACATAGATCCTATAAATACTACTATAAAATACTTCCTTAAACCTAATCTCCTGTGATTCATACTAAATAAGTTACAAACATACCCAATTACCCCTCCAATGATCCTCACTATTATTACTAAACTTTTTATTAAAGCTCTTAAACAAATTATATAAGGCTCTGGGAATAATAACCAAGATAAAGCCGCCCCTCCAATAATAGCCCCTGTACCTAGTAAACTTATGGAAATAGTTATTAAATTATTACTGTCTTTTATATTAGCTAATAACCCTAAATTAAACCCTCCCCTTAAACTATAAAAAATTAATCGCATAGTATAACTCACTGTTAGACCTACTGCTAATACATATATACTCAGGGCAATAAAATTCACCCATCTTATAAAAGCAACTTCTAAAATTATATCTTTAGAATAAAACCCAGCTAAAAAAGGAAACCCACATAAAGCAAAATTACAAACGCTTATATAGATAACCCTTAAGGGCATGAACTTAACTAAACAACCTATGTAACGAATATCTTGATGATCCCCTACCCCATGGATAAATACCCCTGCGCATATAAACAATAAAGCTTTAAATAGTGCATGTCTTAAAAGATGAAAAAAAGCCAAATCAAAAAACCCCAATGCTAAAATTCTTAATATTACCCCTAACTGACTTAAAGTAGATAATGCAATAATTTTTTTTAAATCATATTCAAAATTAGCTCCTAATCCCGCCATAAATATAGTCAAACAAGAAATAATTAATAACCATCTCTGTGTATAAAAAGACTCTAAAATAGGACTAAACCGAATTATTAAATAAACCCCTGCTGTAACAAGGGTAGAAGAATGAACTAACGCTGAAACGGGGGTAGGAGCTGCCATTGCAGCGGGTAGTCAAGCAGAAAATGGAATTTGTGCTCTTTTAGTTATAGCGGCTAAAATAATTAAAAACTTAAACCCTAGTCACTCTTTATCTCTTATACTATAAGCATAAAATAAAAAATTTCAACTACCTAATTTAATTATGAAACCAATTCTAAGAAGAATTGCCACATCTCCTACCCGATTTGATAAAACAGTTAATATTCCCGCATTAGCAGATTTTTCATTTTGATAATAAATTACAAGAACATAAGAAACTAAACCTAGTCCATCCCAGCCTAATAAAATACTAATTAAATTAGGCCTTAAAACTATAGCTCCTATTGAAAATACAAATATAAGCACAAGATACATAAACCGATTAAACCTCTTATCTTCTTTTATATATTCCCCCCTGTAATAAAGAACACTCCTAGAAATTAAAAACACAAAACAAATAAATAATAAAGAAACCCAATCAAAAATTAAAGTAAATACAATGGAAGTTGAATTCAACTCTAAAATCTCTCATTCAATAATTTCTGCTTGCCCCCTATAAAGTTTTAATACAGCATAAATACCAGAAATTAAACAACCGGCTATTAAAAACAACATACTAATTAAATGAATAGTAATCTTCCACAACATAGCTTAATTTTATATTGCACATTTATACTCATGTTTATTTTAAGCAATTATACCCCTCTAATTAATTTTGTATGGAGAATTAAACCATTTAAAGGAATTCAATGAAGAAATAATAATAAATATTCTCGTACTTTACCAGAACAGCAGGCATATAAAGAATTGTAAAATAAGCCATGCTGTCTTAGCCTATACATATATAAAGTATAAACAGCTCTGAAAAAAGAAACCAAGGCAATTCCAATTCCTCTTATCTCACTTCACCTAACTATCCTAATAATTAACCTAATCTCACCTACTAAATTTAAAGAGGGAGGAGCTGCTATATTTCTTACCCTTAAAATAAACCACCATAAAGCTATCCTAGGTATAAAATTAAGCAAACCTTTTCTTAAAAATAATCTCCGACTCCCTACCCGCTCATAAATTATATTAGCTAACCTAAATAACCCAGAAGAGCATAGTCCATGTCCAACTATGACTACGATAGCCCCTATGAATCCCCATCAACTAAAAATTATAAGGCCACACAATACTAATCCCATATGAACTACAGAAGAATAAGCAATTAAAGATTTAACATCCACTTGACGTAAACACACTAAACTAATAATAAACCCCCCTACTAATCCAATTCTTATCCAAAGAATACTAAATCTTATTCTAATTAGCTGAAATATAGTTAAAACACGAAATAAACCATAGCCCCCTAATTTTAATAAAATCCCAGCTAAAATCATAGAACCAGCTACAGGANNCTCAACATGGGCCTTAGGTAACCATAAATGAAATATATATATAGGCAATTTAACTAAAAAAGCTGAAACCAAAAAAAAATACCAAATATAACATATATACCTTCTATTTGTCTCTAATCCACTTACTATTATAAATAATCTTCCCCTCTTATAGTAGACATTTAGTAGACAAACTAATAAAGGTAACGATAAAGTTAAAGTATAAAAAAGTATGTAAATGCCAGCTTGAATTCGCTCAGGTTGATACCCTCACCCTAAAATTAAAATTAATGTGGGAATTAAAGACGCTTCGAATCTAATATAAAAAACTAAATATCTAATAGAAGAAAAAGTAATTATTAAAAATAATAACAAAATTAAATTTACTATTAAAAACCCTGAATAAAATTGATTTTTATTTTTTACCCCTTCCCTTGCTAAAATAACTAAAAACAAAATTCACACTCTTAAATAAACTATAATAAACCTTAAGTAGTCTATCCCAAATATAGGACTTATGTTATAAATATAAAAATCATGAAAACATCTTAACCCCAATATAAATGCTAACCACCCTAAACCTAATTGAATAACACGCCACTTTTTATATACTGAGGTCAATATAATTAAAGGAATAAAAAACTTTAGCATTCTAAAATATTAATTACACTAAAATAATCACTACCGTGACTTCGGACAATAAGTACTAATAAAGATAATCCAAGGGCTCCTTCGCAAGCAACTAATGTTAAAAAAAACAAAACAAAATATATCTCCTTCCTTATTCTTGAAATCTGTAAAATTAATAATCAAAATACCCCTAATATTATAAACTCTAACCTTAATAAAGAATTTAATAAGTGTTTATGATAATTAATAAAACCCCATAGACCGCAAATAATTATAACTAAAGATCTTATAAACCATAATAAACTAAAACTTATCATTCGTTTTAATAGTTTAATAAAAACCTTGGTCTTGTAAACCAAAATTGAATAGCTTCTTAAAACTTCAGAGAAAAATTACCTCTATCATTAATCCCCAAAATTAATATTTTTTTTAAACTATCTCTGATATTATAATATATATTGTCTCTATAATTACTATTTTATCCCTCCTATTTACCCGCCTAAATCACCCTCTTGCCATAGGCTTAAACCTTCTGGCCCAAACTATTATTATTTCCCTCTCTACCGGACTAGCATCTTATTCATTTTGATTTTCATACACCTTGTTTCTTATTTTTTTAGGGGGAATACTAGTATTATTTATTTATGTTGCCTCTTTAGCTTCAAACGAATTTTTTGCCTTATCTTCTACTATAATCATTTTTATAGTAGGATTTCTAAGAATTTCGACCTTTATTATTTTTTTTGACTTAATCTTAATTCCTATTTTAACTAGCTTACCAAACTCCTCAATTAACGTTTATTCATCAACTTCACATATTACGAGATGGATTTTTAATACTCCTTCAATATTTTTTACCTTCTTTATTATTTCGTATTTGCTTTTTACACTTTTAGTAGTAGTTAAAATTATTAATTTATTCAAAGGGCCGTTACGATTATCAAACTAATGATATCTCCACTACGTAAATCTCACCCACTAATAAAAATTGCAAATAATGCACTAGTAGATATGCCCTTGCCTAGTAATATCTCAGTTATATGAAATTTCGGGTCTTTACTAGGTTTTTGTTTAATCTTACAAATTGCGACTGGTCTTTTTTTAGCCATACATTATATCCCACATATTGACTTAGCCTTTTCAAGAGTGGGCCATATCTGCCGAGATATTAATTATGGGTGAATTCTTCGCACTACCCATGCTAATGGCGCTTCCTTCTTCTTCCTTTGCTTATATATTCATGTGGGACGAGGTATTTATTATGGGTCTTATATAATTTTTCACGTATGAATAGTAGGAGTAGTGATTTTATTATCATTAATAGCCACTGCATTCTTAGGGTATGTCCTCCCATGGGGGCAGATATCCTTCTGAGGAGCAACAGTTATTACAAATTTATTTTCTGCTATTCCTATAGTTGGTACGGACTTAGTACAATGAATTTGAGGGGGATTCTCAGTAGATAATGCCACTTTAACACGATTCTTTACTTTCCACTTTGTTCTACCATTTATTGTAGTAGCATTCTCATTAATTCATATTATATTCTTACACCAAGCAGGAGCTAATAATCCATTAGGAATTTCCTCCCAAATTGATAAAATCCCCTTCCATCCTTATTTTACCTTTAAAGATATCGTAGGATTTATAATATTAATATTGCTTTTACTTCTTCTCTCTTTATCTAGGCCCTACCTATTGAGGGACCCTGATAATTTTATCCCGGCAAATCCATTAGTTACTCCCGCCCATATTCAACCAGAGTGATATTTTCTTTTTGCCTATGCCATCCTTCGTTCAATCCCTAATAAATTAGGGGGAGTAATTGCCCTTATTATATCTGTAATAATTATTATAATTTTACCTTTTTCCCATTCTTCGAAATTTCGAAGATTAGTATTTTACCCTTCTAATCAAGTCCTATTTTGATTTTTAGTGGGAACTATTATATTACTAACTTGAATTGGGGCTCGGCCCGTAGAAACCCCTTATATTTTCACAGGCCAAGTCTTAACTTTGCTTTATTTTTTATATTACCTGTCTAACCCTATTATATTAATTTACTGAGATAAGATATTAAAGTGGCTATTTAGTTTAATTAAAAAACAAATATTTTGAAAATATTAAATAAGAAAGTATTCTTAACAGCCGTAAACTAGCCTTAGACACTCCTAATACCAATTATATCTATGCTAACCTAACATTATTACCTTTCTACCCTTAGTAATAAGTCTAATTTATTTAAGTCATTAATTATTAATAAATAATTAATCACCCCTATATTCACCATAATAAAAATTAAACCACGGACGAATCATAAATTATAAAGAACATCCATAATAAAATAAATATTACTGACACTACATCTACCCTTATTTTATAGTAATATGTTATTTTAGTCATAGATAGAGAAGCAGAAAAATTTAAATCCAGTAAAAAACACTAAATAATTAATAGACACTGGTAGGTATCTTTTTCAAGCTAAATACATTAACTTATCATAACGAAACCGAGGGAGTGTACCCCGAGCTCAAATAAAAACAAAAGCTATAAAAACACATTTAATATAAAAAGACACACTACAGGGGTTCCTCCCTAAAAAAATAATTACAAATAGAGCACTTATAAATAAAATTCTTGCATACTCTGCTATAAAAATTAAAGCAAACCCTCCTCTTCTATACTCGGTATTAAACCCTGACACTAACTCTGATTCCCCTTCAGAAAAATCAAAGGGGGTTCGATTAGTCTCGGCTAAACAAGAACTAAATCAAATTAATGATAAGGGAGTTGAAACTAAAATAAATCAAATAAATTCTTGATATTTATTAAATAACTCGAAATTAACTCCCCCTACTAATATAATAAAAGACAACAAAATTAATGCTAATCTTACTTCATAAGAAATTGTCTGAGCTACCGCACGTAACCCCCCCAAAAGTGAATATTTACAATTAGAAGCTCACCCAGCAATTATTGTAGAATAGACCCCAAACCTTAAACAACATAAAAAAAACAATACTCTTAAATCAAACCTCAAAACCCCTACTTCATAAGGAATTACAACCCATATTAACAAAGAAATGAACAAACTAAAAACAGGACATATATANAAAACCAAAAAATTTGACACAGTTGAAAAAGTTGGTTCTTTAATAAATAATTTTACAGCATCAGAAAATGGCTGTAATATCCCCATGTAACCAATTTTATTGGGTCCCTTACGAATTTGGATATATCCTAATCCCTTACGTTCTAATAACGTTATAAATGCCACCCCCACTAATACACATACTAATAATACTAAATAATTTACAACCCTAAGTAATACTATCACAAAATAATTAGCCTCTAATTATTTATTATTTATAGACTCACTATATAATTAAATCCTAAATTTAATGCATATTCTCTGCCAAAATAATAATAATTAAACAAATTATTTGAACTACTCACTCCTTTCGTACTAGATTAGCCCTTCTCAAACCCAAGAGATAGAAACCAACCTGGCTCACACCGGTTTGAACTCAAATCATGTAAAATTTTAAAGGTCGAACAGACCTTCTTATATAACTTCTCCATTATATAGATATTTTAATTCAACATCGAGGTCGCAATCTTCTCTTTCGATAAGAACTCTTAAAAGAAATTACGCTGTTATCCCTAAAGTAACTTAACTTAATAATCTTTAAAAAGGATCTATTATACCCAATAATATTTGCTAAACTCTTAAAGCAGTTAAAATAAAATTTTACCTTTGTCTCCCCAACACAACATATAATCTAATTAAATTTTTATCAAACAAATTAAATTAAATTTAAACTACAATGTAAAGTTTTATAGGGTCTTATCGTCCCCTTGGAATATTTAAGCCTTTTCACTTAAAAGTTAAGTTCAAAAATTAATACAAAGAAAGGATTTCTTTTGTCCAGCCATTCATACAAGATTCTAATTAAAAACCTAATGATTACGCTACCTTTGCACAGTTAGAATACTGCGGCCCTTTAATTATTTATCAGGGGGCAGGCTAAATTCTTTATAACTACAAACAAACATGTTTTTGATAAACAGGCAAAGAAAAAATTGCTGAGTTCCTCTATTGTACCTAATCAATTATATATTTTACTAAATTATTTCAATTTGCTTAATTTAAACACAATTATTCTACTAATAAAATCATTTTATTTTATATTACATTAATAAAAATAATTCCCTGGTACTATATAAACCTCCTTATATAAATAATATTAATTACTCACCTTAATTAGAACATTTTATAAACATGGCTATTTCTAAGCCTAGATTAATAATTAACTTTTACCCCGGTATTTATATTAAATAAAAAGCTATTCCCTTCTATTCTTTTACCCTATATTATATTCTTATAGAATCTAAATTATATTTATTTCCCAAGAAACTAGATATTATAAAACCCGACTAACATATCACTTCTAATATCATATTAAAAACCCTTTTACTACAAAGACTTTTTTATAAAATTAGCTATTCTTATTTCGAGATTTTTAATATTGATTAATAAAATATAAATCATCCCTGATACACAAGGTACAAAATTAAATTTTTACTTTTATTCTTTTCAAATTTACTTATTCTTTCCCTTACAGTACTTATCTGCTATAGTTAAATTTAACCTACTTCAACAATATTTACTATCTATAACACCTTTAAAATTACTTTTCATACTAATCCTTATTTAATAATTATAATTAACAAGATATAAAACTTCAAAATAAACCGATTTGCACGGTAACCATTTTCAATGTAAATGAAATACTATCCTACTTAGTTATATTTTGAATATTATTACTAGATCTTAATCAATTTAATAAAAATATAATATCCTATCTTATTTCTTATTCAATCTCTAACCAATATCCACTTATAAATTAGTTAACTATAACATAACCCTTAGCACACTAATACTACTGAATTATTAAATTATCAAGAAAGTTGTTAATAATAAATATTAACCATAATAACTTATATAGTAACATCTACATACAAACGTAGCTTATTACATAAAAGGGAATTCAACCCTCTCTTAAAAAATCAAAATTTTTTGTGCTTCATACACCAATACATATAATATTCTATTACTTTCCGAGTTACTTATAATAATAATAATCACAAAATTATTCGCCTTA